CTAATCAGCTGAGATTTAGCCCATCTCCTTGAATCGATTTCCAATCTCTCTTTCTTCTTAACCCTCTTCGCTTAGCTACTTCCCGAGGGTATTCCCACAACAGCGGTTGCCGCTCTATCTATTAGAAGTGAATTCAAGGGCGAAAGCTAAGGAAGGCTACTATGGCTCTCGACCTCGCACAATAATGGTGTTATTTGTTAGTAGGTAGGGTGAATCACAAAGCAAACTACACATGTCCAAAAGTGCGGACTGCTACTCGCAACCAAGCAGCATGAGCGAGGGAGGGGATAAGTCCAGAGGAGAGGGGGTTACCTGTAATGTAAAGACGTAGGAAGTGTCAACCCCACGTAGGTTACACTAAACAAGGAAATCCCGTGCTTTATAGGCGGTCGGAAGAGGCAAGAAAGAAGGTAGGACTCAACAGTTCAATATTCATAAACTACCCGCTCCACCACCTACTTATGAATAATGGCATATGGGAGCCGAGTAAGCACAAGTCTCGTTTTTCTCGTATCGTATAGATAGAAAGGGCTCATCAATAAGGTCCGCTAGTCTCTCATTCATACTGGTTTGTTACGCCCTGCAGGCTACGTTCTCAGATGCTATCCTTTTTGCGTGATTTTCTCCGCCACATTGAAATGAACAAGGCGCAACCTCTTTCCGCTCTTCCCTGTTGTTTGACCAGCTGTCCAAGACAAAGTGTCCGTTGTTGGACGTTCAGTCTCAGCTGAGACCTCTGATCTCATATTAAGACTAAATCCCTCACAAGCTAGGCGCTTAGCCTATTTATAACTATGCCCTCGGCTAGAGGAGTAGTTATAATCGCTTAGTTGCCTTATTATTATTATATGAAAGCCCAGTCTTGTTGTCCTCGAATCAGTTTAGAACAATTTTAGGGCTTATTCTATTCACCGAGCGGAAGCTGCAGTTCCACCAGCAGCGCCAGTCGCGGTTGACCCATCATCATCTCGCGTCGCGTCCCTCTCGGATCGGGAGGCCGAAGCATACCTTATACTAGTGGAGGAGCCCCCTGTTGCCAAAGCGAGCAGTCCCGCAGAGGTTGGGGTATGGGACGCAGAAGCATAGGGAGTGATAGCAGCAATTGATCCTGATCTTTTCTCAAGACCATCCTACGGGATGGAGATTAAGAACCACCAGAGGCAGTTTCTCTTAATCAGCCAGTTGCCAGATCCAGATGCAGATCGAATTGGACATTAAAATATCACTGCTAGCAGGACTGGACTCTACAGATACAGATGGGAAATGAATCAAAGGTTGTTCTCTCTCTTTCGCTATGCCGCTACGAGGGAAGCTCCTGAACCACGGTTCATCATAATAAGGGGAACAGCTGTGGCCGGTTAGGTCTCCTTTCGTCCTCTCACACGTCGTAGCTGTAATAGCCCATATTTCTTTTGAAAAGCCATCCACTAGTGGACTGCTAACCGAAGAATAAGATATAGCATGGACCTTCGGAAGAAGAATAACGAACTACTGGCGTGTCACGAGCTAGGCCAACCATTCCAGAACCAAATCCAATATAGAATTTATAATATACTCGAACTGACTCAGCCTTTTATGAGGGATCTGAGGGAATTTTTTTCAGCTTTGGACAAGACTACCTTATCTGCCTATGCTCAAAGAAAGGAGTCAGCCAAGAGCTATGGAAGGTTGCCCTGCCCCCCTTTAGCCCAGTAAGCAAAGGAACTCCAAGGTAGCGTCCCAGGTCATTAGTTAAGTAAAAATTTTGATATGCTAATTTTTTGCCTAGGAAAAAAGGCCTTATATTTGAGGACATTAACCCTCATACCTGAGGCAGAACTCATGGAGAGTCGCAAAGATTACCCGAGCTTGGTTGTTTAGTTTGATTCTTTCTTTCTCTGAGGAATGCCCTAAGGTTTGATGCCGGGGGTCAATTTAGCTAAGGCCCGAGGGAATGTAGGCGAACAAGGACGGTGCACGAAGGTGCGATTTATTGTTCGAAGGAGGCCGGCCTAACAATAATTGAAAATAGACCCCTTTTTTAGGGCTGTGTTCGGTTAACGATGAAAAGGGAGTAAGACTAAGAAGACGTTCCCCTAGTGCTAGTGCTTCGCTTGATGGAAGCACTAGACTCACTATAGAGGTTATGCAATAAAGGAAGTCTTCCTGTTTCAGTCAAATTAAATGCATTCTTTCATTGCCTGTGTCCAAATAAAAAGCTTAAAATCACACCACTTTTCACTTTCGAGTTTCTCTTTGCCCAAAGCCTTCCTTCCTACTTAGACAACTATAAATAGCTTTAGCATCTCTTGATAAGGAAAGGTCTTTATAGAGCTAAGGGGAAGGTTTGGAACCCTACCTCTTTCAAAGCTAGTTTCAATTCAAGCTCTAGGCTTGCCTTTTAGTCAGCAGGGAATGATTCTGCTTCTCCTTACTTCCCGGATCAAGCAAGGGTCTTCTCTTCTGCCTCTCTTTCCGTATTTTCCACCTCAACCTTAGTCATGAAAAGACGGTACTTGATATCATAAAAGATGAATTGAAGAAGCTAAAGCCCTTGCCCCTTCGAAACTTGTCTATGAGAACGCTCTCCAAGCGGATCTAAAGCTGAAATCCCCGTTTGCTTCAAGCGTCCAGATAGGTCTGTCCTCCACCGGAATAGAAGAGAGGCTTTCAGAGAGATAGGGCTCTGACCCATAACCGATCCAAGTCTTGGGAGGAAGATTCCTGGTATCACCCGCAACAAGCACCTGATGCTTTGAGCTTTCGGGCATACCTGAAGCTTCAAGAACAAGAAGTCATACCTGTCCAGAATTGGTCCTTGTGGCAACCAAGGAAAATGCCAAAAATAAACATCACAGCCAGTGCCTACTAAAGATCTGATTGCACTTTTAGCCTCATTCCGCACTGAAAGGATATCTTTACAAACCCAAGAGCTTTCATTTTTGAGCTTTACTTCCCATATATCTTTCCTTCGCAAGTACCGCTGTCTCATCCAGTTTGCCCAAAACCCTTGCTTGCCCGCTACCAACATCCAGAACTGCTTCAACAGCCCTGCCTTGGTCCAATCCTCCACCAATCTGAAAACCATACCTCCAGGGCCGGGAATCAGACACGTATCAAACTGTACCTGGTCGTTTAATTGAAAGATCTTTTGAGACAAAATTTCCTTTGTTTTGGGACTCGAGTTAGCGAGTAGGTTAGGCATTCGAGCCAGAACCGTCGTTAGGTAAGAACACCGCAGATGATTGAAAAAGCGTCCGTTCACGTAAGGAATAGAGGAGAGGCGGAATAGTAATCCCTATAAGAAGTTATAATTCCAATATGTTATTGAATCTTCGAAAGATAACTGAATGCGCTTAAAAAGGACTTCAATCAAATTAGGTCGTGACTTTACGAGTTGACAGGAAAGCGAAAGAAAGACTTGCCTTTGTACTGATTTGAATATAGGTAGGGAGTCTGAGTGGAAGGACGGCACCCTCTGAAGAGGTGCCCGAGGGGCACGGTCTCTGTCTTTTACTTGGCCTTCGGTAAAGCTTCAATTAATTCTCCGCAGAGTAAGAGGTGTGAGTAGTAGTATCCGCGCTTTCAAAACGTTAGCCTTATGTTCTCTTTGCAATTGAATCCGTAGAAGTTGAGTGCCTTTCTTAGTTGATTTGTTGGCTTACTGCTTGTAGAATTGGAGAGAAAGATGGGCTTTGTGCCCTATGCCCTAGGATATCTTAAGGTGCCAGAACTTTCCAAATTGTAAGCAAGATCGATCATCAGAGAGAGAGTAGTGGACGAGACAAGCGTTCACACATTCGTCTATATCATATGTCTTGGGTGAAGAGCTAAGACTATGCCTGGCTCTGGGTCACAAACGGTATTCGATTGACTCTATCGTCCCATCCTCTAACTAAACTAGTCCACCGGCTAGGGTAGGCAACTCACTAAGTAGAGTCTAAAATCTTAGCAAGATCCGCTGCGCTATTGAAAGGCTCTTAGCTGCTTATCCGGGATTAGAAAAAGGCGTAACTGCTCTTCTCTCTTCTTTCAAATAAATTCCTAAAGTTGAAAAAGATATGATCGTAAAAGAAAGAGAATAGGGCTATCCCCTTTTAAAATAACCGGTGTTAGGAATCGCTTTCATAAGAAGCAAGGGAAGGATAAACTGTTCTTGCTTGAGTGGATTTTATTTTACGTTAAAGAAGTAGTGTGGATCCCGGGGAAATTCCTCTAGGACAGATCCCAACATCCTCTGTGAAAGAAGCCGAGTCTGTAGCTGAAACCATGTCTTTCGAAATGGGAATACAACGCCTTATCATTATCCAATTCTTATGCCAAGACTTTCCTCCGAAACTTGCTTTTCCACCATCTTATAATCGGAGGAAAGCGAGTCAGGCAACGACACTTGGCAGCTCAAAATTCACTATTTGCTTACTCATATTAATATTCCCCACATTTGGCATCAACAATGCTATGTCCGGATCGCCTTTTGCCGCTTCCTTTTTAGTTTAGCACCTTTCGCTCAGCCGGATGATGCGGATATGCCGACATTTGCTATTGGGTAGTCCCTCGATTTCGACTCGGAGATTTCTGGATGTGCGCTTCTAGCTCGTACATTACCTTAAGTATGCTGACAGGATCGGATGCCCTTGGGCTTGGTTCCGTTCAACCATCAAGAAAGAAGGAAGCCTTTGACCGTATCGGCTTTCCCTCTTTCTGTTCAAACCGGAATACTTAAATCGATTGCACTAGGGGGGCTTCTATTTTGCTGAAAGAAGGACTTCGTTGAAAAATCTATTGGTTACATCTCGCGTACTTGCCCATATTACTTAGATGGGCTTTCCTCCTTCTACTTACGTTACGCTGATTCCAAAGCTTCTCCCATTCCTCAAAGCACGGCAGCAGAGTAAACCCCTCCTTCGGTCGGTTCATGAGCTGCCAAAAGCTCACTCGGTAGCTAAGTTGCTTCCCAACTCCTTTCAATAAAGTAAACCCATGCGCCAATTGACGGTTCCGAGTTCGTTCTATTCAAAGAA